GCTAGCGTAGCTTAACCAAAGCAGAGTACTGAAGATGCTAAGATGGACCCTGAAAAGTCCCGCAGGCACAAAAGCTTGGTCCTGACTTTACTAACAACTCTGATCAAACTTACACATGCAAGTATCCGCATCCCAGTGAAAATGCCCCCCGCCCCCCGTCCGGAAATAGGGAGTTGGTATCAGGCACACAAATTTGTAGCCCATGACACCTAGCTTTGCCACGCCCCCAAGGGAATTCAGCAGTGATAAACATTAAGCCATAAGTGAAAACTTGACTTAGTCATGATCTAAAGAGTCGGTAAAACTCGTGCCAGCCACCGCGGTTATACGAGAGACCCAAGTTGTTAGCCAACGGCGTAAAGGGTGGTTAGAACTATAAACAACAAACTGAGACCGAACACCTTCAAGGCTGTTATACGCTTCCGAAGCAACGAAGAACAATAACGAAAGTAGCCTCACTAACTCGAACCCACGAAAGCTAGGACACAAACTGGGATTAGATACCCCACTATGCCTACCCCTAAACACGATATGAAACTACGTACATATCCGCCTGGTTACTACGAGCATTAGCTTAAAACCCAAAGGACTTGGCGGTGCTTTAAAACCATCTAGAGGAGCCTGTTTTAAAACCGATACTCCCCGTTCAACCTCACCCCTCCTTGTTTTAACCGCCTATATACCACCGTCGTCAGCCTACCCTGTGAAGGGCAAATAGTAGACAAAATTGGCACAGCCAAAAACGTCAGGTCGAGGTGTAGCGAATGGAGGGGGACAAAATGGGCTACATTCTCTGCCTAGAGAACACGAAAGATGTGCTGAAATGCACACCCGAAGGAGGATTTAGCAGTAAGCAAGAAATAGAGAGTCATGCTGAAACCGGCTATGAAGCGCGCACACACCGCCCGTCACTCTCCCCAAACTCTTAATTTAAAAATAACTAATAAGTCACCAAAAGAAAAGGGGAGGCAAGTCGTAACATGGTAAGTGTACCGGAAGGTGCACTTGGAAAAACCGGAGCATAGCTTAACAGCTTAAAGCACCTCCCTTACACCGAGTTGACGCCCGTGCAAATCGAGCTGCCCCGACACCTAACAGCTAGCCCCCACCCCACCCACAACAAACCACTATAAATACCCCCTAAGATACTTAACTAAACAAAACAAATCATTTTACCACCCTAGTATAGGAGATAGAAAAGGAACTAGGAGCTATAGATAAAGTACCGCAAGGGAACGCTGAAAGAGAAATGAAATAACCCAGTAAAGTAAAAAAAAGCAGAGATTACACCTCGTACCTTTTGCATCATGATTTAGCTAGTACAATTAGGCAAAGAGCACTTTAGTCTAACACCCCGAAACTGAATGAGCTACTCCAAGACAGCCTTTATAGGGCACATCCGTCTCTGTGGCAAAAGAGTGGAAAGAGCTTTGAGTAGAGGTGATAAACCTACCGAGTTCAGTTATAGCTGGTTGCCCGAGAACTGAGTATAAGCTCAGCCTTTTGGCTTCTTAACTCCATAACTATTTATATTAACCCGACTTTAAGAAACCAAAAGAGTTAGTCAAAGGGGGTACAGCCCCTTTGATACAAGAAACAACTTTTAACAGGAGGATAAGGATCATAAAAAATTAAGGCACCGCGCTTAAGTAGGCTTAGAAGCAGCCACCACAAGAAAGCGTTAAAGCTCTAGCACATCCCTGCCACAAATACCAATAAAACACTCCTAACCCCTTCCCCTACCGGGCTTTTCTATGCCCCCATAGAAGAAATTATGCTAAAATGAGTAATAAGGGGCCGACCCCCTCCAAGCACAAGTGTACATCAGAACGAACCCCCACCGAAATTCAACGGACCCAACCAAAGAGGGAAATAAATATTAAATTCACAACAAGAAAAACATTTAACACTTTTCCGTTACCCCTACACTGGTGTGCCAAATAGGAAAGACTAAAAGAAAAAGAAGGAACTCGGCAAACTCAAAGCCTCGCCTGTTTACCAAAAACATCGCCTCTTGCTTCAGTGAATAAGAGGTCACGCCTGCCCTGTGACTATATGTTTAACGGCCGCGGTATTTTGACCGTGCAAAGGTAGCGCAATCACTTGTCCTTTAAATGTGGACCTGTATGAATGGCATAACGAGGGCTTAGCTGTCTCCTTTCTCAAGTCAATGAACTTGATCTCCCCGTGCAGAAGCGGGGATAAAACCATAAGACGAGAAGACCCTATGGAGCTTTAGACAAAAAACAGCCCCTGTCAATAAACCCTAAATAAAGGAAATAAACCTAGTGAACCTGTTTTAATGTCTTTGGTTGGGGCGACCGCGGGGTAACAAAAAACCCCCATGTGGAATGAAAACACCCTTTTTAAAACCAAGAGTCACCACTCTAAGTTACAGAACATCTGACCAGTAATGATCCGGCTTAAGCCGATTAACGAACCGAGTTACCCTAGGGATAACAGCGCAATCCTCTTTTAGAGTCCATATCGACAAGAGGGTTTACGACCTCGATGTTGGATCAGGACATCCCAATGGTGCAGCCGCTATTAAAGGTTCGTTTGTTCAACGATTAAAGTCCTACGTGATCTGAGTTCAGACCGGAGTAATCCAGGTCAGTTTCTATCTATGAAGTACCTTTTTCCAGTACGAAAGGACCGAAAAAGAGGGGCCAATGTCCAAACAAGCCCCACTCTCACTTGCTGAACCCAGCTCAAGCAAATAAGAGAGTACAAAACTAAGTCAAAGAACATGACATGTTAGTGTGGCAGAGCCCGGTATTGCAAAAGCCTTAAACCCTTCGAACAGAGGTTCAACTCCTCTCCCTAACTATGACTACAATACTAATTACCCACCTAATTCACCCCCTAACCATTATTGTCCCCGTTCTACTAGCCGTAGCTTTCTTAACATTAATTGAACGAAAAGTTCTAGGTTATATGCAATTACGAAAGGGGCCCAACATCGTAGGACCTTATGGACTCCTCCAACCCATCGCCGATGGCGTTAAACTTTTCATCAAAGAACCTGTCCGACCATCCACCTCCGCTCCTATCCTATTCATTATTGCCCCCACATTGGCCCTTACTCTCGCCATAATAATATGAACACCAATGCCCCTCCCTTACCCCATCCTTGACTTAAACCTGGCCATTCTATTTGTCCTGGCTATCTCCAGCTTGGCAGTCTACTCTATTCTAGGCTCCGGATGAGCCTCCAACTCAAAATATGCCCTTATAGGATCCCTACGAGCAGTTGCACAAATAATCTCATACGAAGTAAGCCTAGGGCTAATTCTTTTATCATTAATTATTTTTACAGGCAACTTTACCCTACAAACATTCAACATCACCCAGGAAAGCATTTGACTAATTATCCCAACATGACCCCTTGCAGCAATATGATACATCTCCACGCTAGCCGAAACAAACCGAGCCCCCTTTGACCTAACGGAAGGTGAGTCCGAACTAGTATCTGGGTTCAATGTTGAATATGCAGGAGGCCCCTTTGCCCTATTTTTCCTGGCAGAATATGCCAACATCCTCTTAATAAACACGCTCTCCACAATCCTATTCCTGGGAGCCTTGCATATGCCCGCTTTTCCAGAGCTGACCTCTATTAATCTGATATCAAAAACAGCCATTTTATCCCTCATCTTCCTATGAGCCCGAGCCTCCTACCCACGATTCCGATACGATCAGCTAATGCACCTCACATGAAAAAACTTCCTACCACTTACATTAGCATTCATTATCTGACATCTTGCACTCCCAACTACAATAGCAGGCCTTCCCCCTCAAATATAAAAGGAACTGTGCCTGAAACAAAGGACCACTTTGATAGAGTGAATCATGAGGGTTAAATTCCCTCCAGCTCCTTAGAAAGAAGGGACTTGAACCCAACCCGGAGAGATCAAAACTCTCAGTGCTTCCACTACACCACTTTCTAGTAAAGTCAGCTAAATAAGCTTTTAGGCCCATACCCTAAAAATGGAGGTTAAAATCCCCCCTTTACAAATGAACCCTTATATTACTGCCTCCCTTTTATTTGGTCTGCTGTTAGGTACAACTATTACAACCACCAGCACACACTGACTAATTGCATGAATGGGCCTAGAAATTAACACCCTAGCTATTATTCCCCTAATAGCCCAACAACACCACCCACGAGCAATTGAAGCCACTACAAAATACTTCTTAACCCAAGCTGCCGCAGCAGCAACCCTCCTCCTCGCAGCCACAACCAACGCCTGAATAACAGGCCAATGAGAACTACAACAAGCTACCCACCCGGTCCCAACAACCATGATTACCATTGCATTAGCCTTAAAAATTGGACTAGCCCCACTCCACACCTGACTCCCAGAAGTAATACAAGGACTAGACCTTACAACTGGACTTATCCTAGCCACATGACAAAAAATCGCACCATTCTCCCTTCTACTACAAATTCAACCCAATAACCAAACACTCTTAGTCCTCCTCGCCATCCTCTCCATACTTGTCGGAGGGTGAGGGGGCCTAAATCAAACCCAAGTACGTAAAATCCTAGCCTACTCCTCCATTGCCCACCTAGGCTGAATGGTCATTATTCTTCAATTCTCACCAACCCTAGCTGTAATAACCCTAGCACTTTATATTATCATAACATCCTCCACCTTCCTTGCTTTTATGATAAACAAAACCACAACAATTGGAACCCTGACAATCTCATGAGCCAAAACCCCCATTATTTCATCCCTAATACCCCTAATCCTTCTGTCATTAGGAGGCTTGCCCCCACTAACTGGTTTTATACCTAAATGACTTATCCTCCAAGAACTTACAAAACAAGACCTAGGCATAACAGCCACATTAGCAGCCCTAAGCGCCCTACTAAGTCTTTATTTCTATCTACGCCTATCATACGCTATAACCCTAACCATCTCCCCAAACAACCTAACAGGAACACTGCCCTGACGAACCCAAACAAATAAAAAAACACTACCAACCGCTATCTTATTATCCTCTTCCATTCTCCTTCTCCCCCTAACCCCCGAAGTACTTATACTCTTTAACACATAAGAGACTTAGGTTAACACCAGACCAAGAGCCTTCAAAGCTCTCAGTGGAAGTGAAAATCTTTCAGTCCCTGATAAGACTTGCAAGCCATTATCTCACATCTTCTGCATGCAAAACAGACACTTTAATTAAGCTAAAGCCTTAACTAGATAGACAGGCCTCGATCCTGCAAACTCTTAGTTAACAGCTAAGCGCCCAAAACCAACGAGCTTCCATCTAACTTTCCCCGCCTAGCAAAAGCAAAAGGCGGGGAAAGCCCCGGCAGACGTCAATCTGCTTCTTTAGATTTGCAATCTAACATGTAACACCCCAGGGCTGATAGAAAGAGGACTCAAACCTCTGTATATGGGGCTACAAACCACCGCTTAACCCTCAGCCATTCTACCTGTGGCAATCACACGCTGATTTTTCTCAACCAATCACAAAGATATCGGCACCCTATACCTAGTTTTTGGTGCCTGAGCCGGAATAGTAGGCACAGCACTAAGTCTTCTTATTCGGGCCGAACTCAGTCAACCCGGCGCACTCTTGGGCGATGACCAGATTTACAATGTAATCGTTACAGCCCATGCATTCGTAATGATTTTCTTTATAGTAATACCAATCATGATTGGAGGCTTTGGAAACTGATTAGTTCCCCTAATAATTGGAGCCCCAGACATGGCCTTCCCCCGAATAAACAACATAAGCTTCTGACTGCTTCCCCCATCCTTCCTCCTTCTACTCGCATCCTCTGGAGTAGAAGCCGGAGCGGGTACGGGCTGAACCGTTTACCCACCCCTAGCAGGAAATCTTGCCCACGCAGGAGCTTCTGTAGACCTTACCATCTTCTCTCTCCATCTTGCAGGGGTCTCCTCTATTCTAGGGGCAATCAACTTCATCACAACTATCATTAACATGAAACCCCCAGCAATCTCACAATACCAAACACCCCTTTTCGTGTGAGCCGTCTTAATTACTGCTGTACTTCTCCTGCTCTCCCTTCCAGTACTTGCAGCAGGGATTACAATACTTCTCACTGACCGAAACCTAAATACAACCTTCTTTGACCCAGCAGGAGGAGGAGACCCCATCCTGTACCAACACTTATTCTGATTCTTTGGGCACCCTGAAGTCTACATTCTAATTCTCCCCGGCTTCGGAATAATCTCGCACATCGTAGCCTACTACTCGGGCAAAAAGGAACCATTCGGTTACATGGGCATGGTATGAGCCATGATGGCCATCGGTCTTCTTGGCTTTATTGTATGAGCCCACCACATGTTTACAGTTGGCATGGACGTAGACACCCGAGCCTACTTTACCTCCGCCACAATAATTATTGCCATCCCAACAGGGGTAAAAGTATTCAGTTGACTTGCAACCTTGCATGGAGGATCAATTAAATGAGAAACCCCTATACTATGGGCCCTCGGCTTCATCTTCCTATTTACAGTGGGTGGCCTAACCGGAATTGTCCTGGCCAACTCATCCCTAGACATTGTGTTACACGACACCTACTACGTAGTTGCCCATTTCCACTATGTCCTCTCCATGGGTGCTGTATTTGCAATCATGGGTGCATTCGTACACTGATTCCCACTATTCTCAGGATACACACTCCACAGTACTTGAACTAAAATTCACTTCGGAGTAATGTTTATTGGTGTCAACCTAACCTTCTTCCCTCAACACTTCCTTGGCCTAGCTGGGATACCTCGACGATATTCCGACTACCCCGACGCCTACGCCCTATGAAACTCTGTCTCCTCAATTGGATCAATAGTCTCTCTAGTGGCAGTTATTATGTTCCTCTTTATCCTCTGAGAAGCCTTCACCGCTAAGCGAGAAGTCCAATCAGTTGAACTAACAATGACAAATGTAGAATGACTACACGGGTGCCCTCCTCCCTACCACACATTTGAAGAACCCGCCTTCGTTCAAACTCAAACCTCTATCCGAGAAAGGGAGGAATCGAACCCCCGTAAACTGGTTTCAAGCCAGCTACAAGACCACTCTGTCACTTTCTTCATAAGACTCTAGTAAAATGGCAATTACACTACTTTGTCAAGGTAGAATTGTGGGTTAGACCCCCACGTGTCTTATATTAATGGCACATCCTTCACAACTAGGGTTTCAAGATGCAGCTTCACCAGTAATAGAAGAACTCCTTCACTTCCACGATCATGCTCTAATAATCGTATTCCTTATTAGCACATTAGTACTTTACATTATTGTTGCTATAGTCTCCACCAAACTAACTAACAAGTATATTCTAGATTCTCAAGAGATTGAAATTATCTGAACTATCCTACCAGCTATTATTCTTATCCTTATTGCCCTCCCTTCCCTCCGAATTCTTTACCTAATGGACGAAATCAACGACCCCCATCTAACAATTAAAGCCATAGGCCACCAATGATACTGAAGCTATGAATATACAGATTATAGCGACCTAGCCTTTGACTCATACATGGTCCCCACACAAGACCTAGCCCCCGGCCAATTCCGCCTCTTAGAAACTGACCATCGAATGGTCGTACCAGTAGACTCTCCCATTCGAATCCTAGTCTCAGCAGAAGATGTCCTCCATTCCTGAGCCGTCCCCTCTCTAGGTGTAAAAATGGATGCCGTGCCCGGCCGTCTAAACCAAACAGCCTTTATCCTATCCCGACCCGGTGTTTTCTATGGCCAATGCTCTGAAATCTGCGGAGCTAACCACAGCTTCATACCAATCGTTGTTGAAGCCGTCCCCCTAGAACACTTTGAAAACTGATCCTCACTAATGCTTGAAGATGCCTCACTAAGAAGCTAAAACGGACACAGCGTTAGCCTTTTAAGCTAAAAATGGTGCCTACCAAACACCCTTAGTGAAATGCCTCAACTCAACCCCGCACCTTGATTCCTCATTATGGTCTTCTCTTGATGTGTATTCCTAATTTTCCTCCCTCCAAAAATCATAGCTCACTTATTCCCAAATGAGCCCTCCTCCCAAAACACTTGCCCCAAAGAAATCAAACCCTGATCCTGATCATGACACTAAGCTTCTTCGACCAATTTTTAAGCCCCACCGCCTTTGGTATCCCCCTAATTGCCCTCGCTCTCCTATTACCTTGGACCCTCTTCCCTACACCAACCAACCGTTGAACCAACAATCGTCTTTTAACACTCCAAAGCCAATTTATTAATCGATTTACTCAACAACTACTCCTCCCACTAAACATAGGAGGGCACAAATGAGCCCTTATATTCGCCTCATTAATAGTGTTCCTAATTACCATTAACATACTAGGACTCCTTCCATACACATTTACCCCCACTACACAGCTTTCCGTAAATATAGCCCTAGCTGTACCCCTGTGACTCGCAACAGTGATCATCGGAATACGAAACAACCCAACAGCAGCCCTAGGCCACCTCCTTCCAGAAGGGACCCCCAACGCCCTGATCCCCGTCCTAATTATTATCGAAACTGTCAGCCTCTTCATTCGACCTTTAGCACTAGGAGTTCGACTAACCGCCAACCTTACAGCAGGCCATCTGTTAATTCAACTAATCGCTACAGCAGCTTTCGTACTCCTCCCTCTTATACCAACTGTCGCCATTCTAACATCAGCCCTATTATTCCTCCTGACACTTCTAGAAGTTGCCGTCGCAATAATCCAAGCCTATGTTTTCGTACTTCTTCTAAGCCTCTATCTACAAGAAAACGTCTAATGGCCCATCAAGCACATCCATACCACATAGTAGACCCAAGCCCATGACCTCTAACAGGAGCAGTCGCTGCCCTTCTTCTCACATCTGGCCTAGCCATTTGATTCCACTTTAACTCAACTATTCTAATAACCCTAGGACTAGTCCTACTTTTACTCACAATACTTCAATGATGACGAGATATTGTACGAGAAGGCACATTCCAAGGCCACCATACCCCTCCTGTCCAAAAAGGCCTTCGATACGGAATAATTCTATTTATTACCTCCGAAGTATTCTTCTTCCTTGGCTTCTTCTGAGCATTCTACCACTCAAGCCTAGCCCCCACTCCTGAATTAGGAGGCTGCTGACCCCCTACAGGCATTATCCCCCTAAATCCCTTCGAAGTTCCCCTCCTAAATACAGCAGTCCTACTGGCATCAGGGGTTACCGTAACCTGAGCCCACCACAGCATTATAGAAGGTGAGCGAAAACAAGCAATCCAATCCCTCACCCTAACAATCCTTCTAGGCTTCTACTTTACATTCCTGCAGGCACTAGAGTATTATGAAGCCCCCTTCACAATTGCAGATGGTGTCTACGGCTCAACCTTCTTCGTCGCTACCGGCTTCCACGGCCTTCACGTCATCATCGGATCAACCTTCCTAGCCGTATGCCTGCTACGACAAGTCCGATTCCACTTCACCTCCGAACACCATTTTGGCTTCGAAGCAGCCGCCTGATACTGACACTTTGTAGATGTTGTCTGATTATTCTTATACATCTCAATCTACTGATGAGGCTCATAATCTTTCTAGTATAAAGTCAGTACCTGTGACTTCCAATCACCCAGTCTTGGTTAAACTCCAAGGAAAGATAATGAATTTACTAACAACAATATTAATTATCACCACAGCCTTATCCCTCATCTTAATAACCGTCTCATTCTGACTCCCCGCCCTTACACCAGACTACCAGAAATTATCACCATATGAATGCGGCTTTGACCCCCTAGGGTCAGCCCGACTCCCCTTCTCACTACGTTTCTTCTTAGTCGCAATTCTGTTCCTCCTTTTCGATTTAGAAATTGCCCTTCTCCTCCCCCTCCCTTGAGGAGATCAGCTCCCCTCCCCCACCCTGACACTTATATGGACCTCCGCCCTTCTAATCCTCCTCACAATTGGCCTAGCCTACGAATGACTCCAAGGAGGCCTTGAATGAGCCGAATAGGTAATTAGTTTAATTAAAACATTTGATTTCGGCTCAAAAAACTATGGTTAAAGTCCATAATTAACCTGATGACCCTCATCCAACTCTCATTCACCTCAGTCTTCTTCCTGGGACTATTCGGCCTTGCATTTTACCGAGTCCACCTTCTATCTGCACTCTTATGTCTTGAAAGCATAATATTAGCCCTATTCCTCGCACTTTCAACATGAAGCCTACAAATATCCTCCACCAGTTTTTCAGCCGCACCATTACTCCTTCTAGCATTCTCAGCATGCGAAGCTGGTGTAGGATTAGCTTTAATAGTCGCCACAGCCCGTACCCACGGATCAGATCACCTACAAAACCTAAACCTTCTACAATGCTAAAAATCCTAATCCCAACCACTATACTCATCCTAGCAACATGATTAACACCCCCTAAATGATTATGGCCCTCTTCACTCCTTAGCAGTCTCCTAATTGCCCTCACTAGCCTATTATGGCTAAAAAACGCCTCTGAAACAGGGTGAACTTTCCTCAACCCCTACTTAGCCACTGACCCACTATCAACCCCCCTTTTAATCCTCTCATGCTGACTCCTTCCCCTAATAATCCTAGCCAGTCAAAACCACACATCTCATGAGCCAATCAACCGTCAACGAATGTATATTACACTTCTTGCCTCCCTGCAATTCTTCTTAATCCTTGCCTTCTCCGCCACAGAAATAATCATGTTTTACGTAATATTTGAAGCCACTCTAATCCCCACCTTAATCCTCATTACTCGCTGAGGAAACCAAGCAGAACGTCTTAACGCAGGTACATACTTCCTTTTCTACACTCTAGCAGGCTCTCTACCCCTCCTCATCGCACTACTACTCTTACAAAACTCTAATGGATCCCTATCCCTCCTTATACTGCCTCACTTAGGCCAACTTGAACTAACATCATATGCAGATAAAATCTGATGAGCAGGATGCATCCTGGCATTCCTAGTTAAAATACCCCTTTACGGAGTTCACCTTTGACTGCCCAAAGCTCACGTAGAAGCTCCCATTGCAGGATCTATAGTACTAGCCGCTGTGCTACTAAAACTAGGAGGCTACGGCATAATACGAATTTTAGTCACCATAGACCCCCTAACCAAAGAACTCAGCTACCCATTCATTGTCTTAGCCCTCTGAGGCGTGATTATAACTGGTTCCATCTGCATGCGCCAAACAGACCTAAAATCATTAATTGCCTACTCATCAGTCAGCCATATAGGCCTGGTAGTTGGAGGAATTCTCATCCAAACCCCCTGAGGATTCACCGGCGCGCTAATCCTTATAATTGCCCACGGACTAACATCATCCGCCTTATTCTGTTTAGCTAATACTAGCTACGAGCGCACACACAGCCGAACTATACTACTTGCTCGAGGTATACAAATAATACTCCCTCTAATAGCAGCCTGATGATTCATCGCAAGTCTCGCCAACTTAGCACTACCTCCCCTCCCCAACTTAATAGGAGAACTAATAATTATTACCTCTCTATTCAATTGATCCCCCTGAACAATTGGCCTTACTGGACTAGGTACACTTATTACTGCCGGCTACTCACTTTATATATTCCTCATAACCCAACGAGGGCCCGCCCCCAGCCACCTCCTAGCCCTTGAACCATCACACACCCGAGAACACCTTCTTATTGCCCTCCACCTTCTCCCACTAATCCTAATTATTACAAAACCAGAGCTAATCTGAGGGTGAACTGCCTGTAGACATAGTTTAACCAAAACATTAGATTGTGATTCTAAAAACAGAGGTTAAAACCCTCTTGTCCACCGAAAGAGGTTCGCAACAATGAAGACTGCTAATCTTCATCTCCCTCGGTTAAACTCCGGGGCTCATTCGACCGAGCTTTTAAAGGATAATAGCTAATCCGTTGGTCTTAGGAACCAAAAACTCTTGGTGCAACTCCAAGTAAAAGCTATGCACTCCACCCCTCTAATTATAACATCCACCCTAATTATTATTTTCGCACTACTCATTTACCCAGTTTTAACAACCTTTTCCCCAAAACCACAAAACCCAAACTGAGCTCTCATCCAAGTGAAGACAGCAGTAAAATACGCCTTCCTCGTCAGCCTCCTGCCCCTATGCCTCCACCTTAACGAAGGAACTGAGTCTATCATCACTAACTTAAACTGAATAAATACCCTTACCTTCGACATCAACATCAGCCTTAAATTCGACTCCTACTCAATTATCTTTACCCCAGTAGCACTATACGTAACTTGATCCATTTTAGAATTTGCATCCTGATACATACACTCAGACCCATTCATAAACCGATTCTTTAAGTACCTTCTAATCTTCCTAATCGCAATAATTATTCTTGTCACCGCCAATAACATATTTCAAATCTTCATCGGCTGAGAAGGAGTTGGTATCATATCATTTCTTCTTATCGGCTGATGATACGCACGAGCAGACGCTAATACAGCCGCCCTACAAGCAGTCATATATAACCGAGTCGGAGACATTGGATTAATTATTGCTATAGCCTGAATAGCCACCCACCTAAACTCCTGAGAACTACAACAAATCTTCTTTTCCACTAAAAACATAGACATAACCCTTCCATTAATTGCCCTGATCTTAGCCGCAACAGGCAAATCAGCTCAATTCGGCCTTCATCCATGACTTCCTTCTGCAATAGAAGGTCCTACGCCGGTCTCTGCCCTACTCCACTCTAGCACTATAGTTGTTGCAGGAATCTTCTTAATAATCCGTATTTCCCCCCTCTTAGAAGCCAACCCAACAGCCCTCACACTCTGCCTATGCCTAGGAGCCCTAACCACCCTATTTACCGCCACCTGCGCCTTAACCCAGAACGATATCAAAAAAATCGTAGCTTTTTCAACTTCCAGTCAACTAGGCCTAATGATAGTTACCATCGGCCTAAATCAACCCCAACTTGCCTTCCTGCACATCTGCACCCACGCTTTTTTCAAAGCCATATTATTCTTATGTTCTGGTTCCATTATTCACAGCTTAAATGATGAACAAGATATCCGAAAAATGGGAGGAATACATCACTTAACCCCTGTTACCTCTTCATGCCTAACAATTGGCAGCTTAGCCCTAACCGGGACCCCCTTCCTAGCTGGCTTCTTTTCCAAAGACGCCATCATCGAATCTTTAACCACCTCCCAATTAAACGCCTGAGCCCTGTGCCTTACCCTCCTAGCAACTTCTTTCACAGCTATCTACAGCCTACGAGTCGTATTCTACGTATCCATAGGCCACCCTCGCTTCAACTCCCTTTCACCAATCAATGAAAATAACCCATCTGTAATTAATCCCATCAAACGACTAGCATGAGGCAGCATTATTGCTGGCCTATTAATCACCACAAACCTTCTCCCAACAAAAACCCCTGTAATATCAATACCCATAATTGTTAAACTTACTGCTCTTATCGTCACAATCTTAGGACTCCTAATTGCCCTAGAATTAGCTTCCTTAACCTCCAAACAACTTAAACCTACACCACACCTGTCCCCCCACCACTTCTCAAATATACTTGGCTTCTTCCCAACAATTGTACACCGTGCCTCTCCTAAAATTAATCTCATTCTAGGACAAACAATTGCTACCCAAATTATTGATCTGACCTGACTAGAAAAAATTGGACCCAAAACAATTTCATCCATCAACACCCCCCTTATCTCTACCATTAGCAACATCCAACAAGGATCAATCAAAACATACCTTGTCCTCTTCCTCACCACCCTTGCTCTATCAACCCTCGTTCTCCTTACCTAACTGCTCGAAGAGCCCCTCGACCCAACCCCCGCACCAGCTCTAGCACCACAAGCAAAGTCAATAACAAGACCCAAGCTCCTAATAATAATACTCCCCCGCCACTTGAATATATAAGTGAAACCCCGTCCATATCACCTCGAAAAACTGCATTTCAGTCTATCTTTCCAGAGACCCCTCATCAAACCTTTTCATCAAGGACCATATTTGTGTACAAGATACCAAAAACAAAAAAAAAATATCCAAAAAAGAATAAAACCACCTGTCAACCTGTAGGCGCCTTAGGATCCTTATCTGCAGACAGCGCTGACGAATAAATAAATACAACCAGCATACCCCCCATATAAATCATTAACAACACCAAAGACAAGAAAGTTCCCCCGTGCAAAACTGAAGCCCCACAACAAAGAAGTGCAACCAGCACCAAATTGAAAACTCCATAAAAAGGAGCAGGATTTGTGGACAGCACAATTATCACAACCAACATCCCTAATAAAAGAAAAACAAGCGCATAAAACATAGTTTCTGCCAGGATTTTAACCAGGACCTATGGCGTGAAAAACCATCGTTGTTACTCAACTACAAAAACACTAATGGCCAGCCTACGCAAAACCCACCCCCTACTAAAAATCGTAAACGACATAGTAATTGACCTCCCTACCCCCTCAAACATTTCCGCCTGATGAAACTTCGGCTCCCTACTCGGATTATGCCTTATTGCACAAATCATCACAGGACTGTTCCTTGCAATACATTACACATCCGACATCTCTACTGCCTTTTCATCCGTAGCCCATATTTGCCGAGACGTAAACTACGGCTGACTAATTCGCAATCTACACGCAAACGGTGCCTCGTTCTTTTTTATCTGCTTATACTCCCACATCGGCCGAGGCCTCTACTATGGCTCTTACCTAAGTAAAGAAACCTGAAACGTAGGTGTAGTCCTCTTACTTTTAGTAATGGCTACCGCTTTCGTAGGATACGTCCTTCCATGAGGACAAATATCCTTCTGAGGCGCCACTGTAATTACAAACCTTCTCTCTGCCGTCCCCTACGTAGGAAACACGCTCGTTCAATGAGTATGAGGAGGCTTTTCAGTAGACAGCGCCACTCTAACACGATTCTTTGCCTTCCATTTCCTACTCCCATTTATCGTAGCAGCGGCTGCTATCGTACATCTTATTTTCCTTCACGAAACAGGCTCCAACAATCCCCTGGGACTTAATTCAAACGCAGACAAAATCCCATTCCACCCATACTTCTCTTACAAAGACCTCCTAGGCTTCACAATCATACTCTCAGCCCTCGCAATACTCGCCCTATTCTCCCCAAACTACCTCGGAGACCCTGACAACTTTACACCAGCCAATCCTCTCGTCACCCCCGCCCATATTAAACCAGAATGATATTTCCTATTTGCATACGCAATCCTACGATCTATCCCCAACAAACTAGGAGGTGTCCTGGCCCTTCTTGCCTCAATCTTAATTCTTATAGTAGTTCCTTTCTTACACACCTCTAAACAACGAAGCCTAACATTCCGCCCACTATCACAATTCCTATTCTGAACCCTAATTGCCGACGTAGCCATCCTAACCTGAATTGGAGGTATACCCGTCGAACACCCTTACATTATTATCGGACAAATTGCCTCAGTACTTTACTTCTCCCTCTTCCTGATCCTGATGCCAATAGCCGGTTGACTAGAAAACAAAATACTAAACTAACAAGCATTAGTAGCTCAGATTCAGAGCGTCGGTCTTGTAAACCGAATGTCGGGGGTTAAAATCCCCCCTTATGCTCAAAAAGAAGGGACTTCAACCCCCACCACTGGCTCCCAAAGCCAGCATTCTTAGTTAAACTACTTTTTGATAATACATATATGTATTATCCCCATTCATATATATTAAACATTAATATAATGCATAATTAAGACATAGTATTATATATTCACCTATAATATCTTCAACACATAAAGCAGGTACAGAAAACTAAGAATGCTAAAAGCATAAATGGATAATCCCTACAAATTATTAAAAACTGAACGAAATTTAAGACCGAACAATAAACTCATTAGTTAAGATATACCAGGACTCAACATCCCCTAAAATACCAATTATTAATGTAGTAAGAACCGACCATCAGTTGATTTCTTAATGCATATTATTATTGAAGGTGAGGGACAATGATAGTGGGGGTTTCACTAAGTGAATTATTCCTGGCATTTGGTTCCTACTTCAGGGCCATTTATTGGTTCATTCCTCATTCTTTCATCGACGCTGACATAAGTTGTTGGTGGAGTTCATAAGTGTGATGATTCCACATGCCGGGCGTTCTCTCCACAGGGGTCAGGTTATTTTTTCTCTCTTTCCTTTCAATTGACATTTCAGAGTGCAGCGCGTCAACGGTCCCATAAGGTTGAACATTTTTTCTTGGTTGATGGTAATGTTAATTAATGAATTAAGACATTACACAAGAATTACATTACTGATATCAAGGACATAAATAATAATACGATTCAACAATCATACAATTTCACCCCCTTCTTCTTTTTAAAAAAAATTAACGTATACCCCCCCCCTACCCCCCCAAAAAAAATAGGAGAGGACTTAAAATTTAAACCAAGCCCTTCACTTAATTAAATATTCATCATATTATTATCATATATTATAATATTATAATAATATAATTATAT